GGAGGTCAAATTAAGATGACTGTTCTATTTTTTCTGTAAAATTTTTGATCTAACAAAACAAGAACAGAATCACGCTCTGTAGGATTTGAACCTACGACATTGGGTTTTGGAGACCCACGTTCTACCGAACTGAACTAAGAGCGCTTTTTTATCACAAAAAACGACTGTATCTTTTTTTTTTAAACTCCACTTAATTACAATCTTGAATGCATATATTATCATATATAACATGATATAGATATAAATGAAAGATTAGGTATGCCCACTTCACTTTTACTCGATTTCAATAGATCCCTCGTTATTGCTCATAGACGAAGTAAAGTAAGAGGTAGGGATGACAGGATTTGAACCCGTGACATTTTGTACCCAAAACAAACGCGCTACCAAGCTGCGCTACATCCCTTGCAATTGGTCTACAATCAATTGGTCTACAATGTCATTGTAGAGAATCCCTGTCTTGTTTTCCACAGATTTATACAGATTTATTTCATTTTCTCTGTTGAGATACACTCGCCATTTCTTCTTTGTTTTGGTCTCATATCAGATAACATATAAAAAGAATAACCTTACTGCTCAGGCGGGCGGAAAGGGACGGGTTTTTTTCTTTTAGTTTTAAGAAAGGGAAAATTTTAGATATCAAATTGTTGTACATTTCAATTTGAATTAAGAATTCCGCGCACAAAACAAATGCAAATACTACATATACATCTGATCATATATGTATTACTATTATGTATTACAATAAACACTTGAATAAAGAAGGAGGATTAGAAATGCGAGATCTAAAAACATATCTATCTGTGGCGCCAGTAATAAGTACTCTATGGTTCGGATCCTTAGCAGGCCTATTGATAGAGATCAATCGTTTTTTCCCAGATGCGTTGACATTCCCCTTTTTTTCATTCTAGTTACTAACATGGGGGGGTGAAGAAGATTAAATAAATATCTGGAACTACTACCCCTCTTTTTTTATAATTCAAAGAAGTTAGAAAAGAGAAAGAATAAAAGTGGATTCAACCTCAGTGAAATTTTGAACTCGGGACGGAGCTTCAAGTAAATTAACTTCAATTCTCTTTCTTAATTTAATTTAATTGAGGTGGAAATCTGGTTAGGTCAACAGTATCATACAAGATGCTTAAATAAACTACTGTACTGCGATTCTAAGTATTACTTATTTTCAGTATAATTGGTTACAACACAACATTTCATAATTTGTTTCGAGTGAGCAACTTTTCTTTTTTTGTTCCTGTCTTCCGCGCTTCAAATCGGAAAATAAAAGAGTTGAGTGAATAAAAAACCAAAAGGAGGTTCATGGCCAAGGGTAAAGATGTCCGAGTACGGGTTATTTTGGAATGTACCAGTTGTGTTCGAAACAATGTTAATAAGAAATCAACAGGCATTTCCAGATATATTACTCAAAAGAATCGACACAATACGTCTAGTCGATTAGAATTGAAAAAATTCTGTCCCTACTGTCATAGACATACAATTCACAGGGAGATAAAGAAATAAATGGCATCGATGACTTGCTTGTCACTTTATACAAGGAAAATGAAAAAATGACATATTAACATAATAGATATTTTTATATTTCAATTATATACTATTAATATAGTATTATATTATTATTATATTATTAGAATGTTATTATAATTATTTATATTATTATAATTATTATATATTTATAATTTATATTATATATTTAAATATATTTAATTTTATATTTAATTTATATATATATTTATATATTTCATATATATATATTGAAATATAAACAAGCAAAATTTCTTAATTCTAAATCATTATCATTTTTGATCCGATCAAACGAAAGAAGATTTTCAAAATAAGGAATAAACAAACCATGGATAAATCCAAGCGAATTTTTCTTAAGTCCAAGCGATCTTTTCGTCGGCGTTTGCCCCCGATTGGATCGGGGGATCATATTGATTATAGAAACATGAGTTTAATTAGTCGATTTATTAGTGAACAAGGAAAAATATTATCGAGACGGGTGAATAGATTAACTTTAAAACAACAACGATTAATTACTATTGCTATAAAACAAGCTCGTATTTTATCTCCATTACCTTTTCTTACTAATGAAAAAAAATTTGAAAAAAAGAGAGTTGGTCGTTAAAACGAAAACGACAGGTCTTAGAATCCAAAAAAACTAGGCTTACGTTTCAATTGAATAAAAAGTCCAATCCGAACTCAAACTGATGTTTTGTTCGAAAAATCCCAAAATATGGATTTTGGTGGCGTAAGACAAAAGCGAATTAGGGAAGTTGGGGAAGAAGAATCAATCTTTTTTTTATTAAATGTTTTTTTTGCTTCGTTTGACTACTTGATTATATTATCATCAATCGTATTTTAATTTCTATTCTACCTTCCCGGAATTCATTCTCTAAGGCCAAGGAATTCCATGTAAAACAGTAAAACATTTCGATGGATTCCTCCTAATCGCCTTATTTTATGTTTATGATGTCATTGGAAATCATATAAAGACAATTTCTATTTAATATAGCAAGTTGCGCAAGTATTTTACGATTAAGAAGCAACTTTCTCTTGTACAGATTGTTTATTAATCTATTATAACTAAAAGATATTGTATTCTCGCGAATTACGGCATTTATACGAATGACCCACAAACGACGCACATTCCTTTTTTGCTTATCTCTATCCCGATGGGACGAAACCAAAGCTCTGATTTTTTGTTGAATAATATTTCGAGTAAGTCTTGAATGAGCCCCGCGAAAGCTTGATGCGAATAAACGGATTTTTATTCTACGCTTTCGAGCTATATATCCTCGTTTAATTCTGGTCATTGAATACCCGAAACGTTGATGACTAACTGATTGATTTCCTTTCTTTCAGTTATTCTTTTCCCCTTTTCTATAATAACAAAACGGATTTTTCCAATGTATAAAATAATAATTCCAATGGTTTTTGCTACTCTAACCTTCCCAACCACGATTTTTTCTCTAGGTATTTCACCTCGAAATAATAAATTGTATTGATACTCGGTATCAAACAAAAACATAGTAAATAAAAATGAGTAGTAAGATAAAGAAATAGTGGGTTTCATCGTTTTTATGGTTAGTTCTTAAACGGCGAGGTCTTTTCTATACACCGGAGCCCCGTCTTTCATTTAATCAATGCTATTGTTAACTTGTACAGTTGACACTTTTTGGCTCTACCCGTTATTATCCAGTAATAGGTCTCTCACACCAAGATCTAGCTATACAGTAACGGTATTTAATTATGCGGATTGGCTGATTAGCTGACCCTTTTAGTCCGTCCGTTCTTACAAGAGTGGTGCCAGAATTTTTTTTGCTTTTTAATTTTAATATGATTATCCCCGCTTAACGGATAACAACAATTTACTGCCAATGGGGAATTTTTTCTCGTTTTGAAATCGAGAATTGAGGTGATTGAATTTGCACCAAGGGAAACCATAAATTTGATACACAATAGAAGGATAGAACTCTTTTTTTACTTTTTTTTTAGATAAGGAAGGTTTTTTTTTCATTTTATCCTATTCATCGGTACTGATCATGGGTAGTCGAAAGTTGTTTCCTTTCGTTTGTCCCAACCCCCAATCTGAACGAGTCGCACATACACCCTAGTACACGTTCCTCGGCGTTGAGGACATCCCCCAAGAGCGGGGGATTTTGTAACATTTCTGATTGGCTGTCTTGTGTTTCTAATAAGTTGTTTAATAGTTGGCATGGTAAATCGTATGCATAATGGGTTGGTTTAGATCGATCCTAACCAGATGATTATAAATGCTTTCTATATCTATTAAATTGATAAATATTCTATTACTTATTCTCTTAATTTGAATTAAGAGAATAAGTAATAGAATTACGAATATTAAATTAAATACCCCTAAGAAAAAAATCTCAAATCATGATTTGCGTGAAATTTCTGCTACTTTAATTATGATTATGCAACTGCTACAAGATCAACAATTCCATGAGCTTGGGCTTCTGTTGCTGACATAAAAGTATCCCTTTCCATGTCTTCGGATACAATCCATAAGGGTTTACCTGTTCTTTGTGCATAAACCTTTGTGAGGATTTCGCGCAGTTTCAGTAGTTCTTCCGCTTCCAGGACAAATTCTGCTACCTGTCCCTCAGAATAAGCAGCACTAGGTTGATGGATCATTACCCTGATGATATAAGATAATCAAAGGCTACTCTATCTTGCACGATAAGATAAATGACGGGATAAAGAATAATTAACAAAAAAAGATAGAATTAAACAACCGTACAGGCATTGTTTGGGCATTGCATACGGCTCCACAAGAAACTTAACTTTTTTAGTTGATCGAAGGAAAGTATAGAGCCTATCAGGCCTAGATCGGTAAATGATCCAATAACCACCCTTCTCTTGAGACTTGAGAGGAAGTTAGTTAATAAAAAACAAATACTATGGTGGCTCCGTTGCTTTATTTCATCGATGATTTAGCAATCCCAAAGTTTCTTTTTTTTTAATAAAAAAATAATATAATCTTATTTTTTGTTCGTACTTTTTCATAACATTAAGAACCTTTATGGTGTGAAAACAAAAAAGTTTGCAACGCTGAAATAAGGCTCCGACAGATTAAGATAAAATCGGAAATACCCTTAATATCTCATACTACTCTTTCGATAAATAATCTAATGTTAAAAAAAAAACAATAAACGAATTTCTTATATCGAATTCAAAATGCCATGCTATTATTACTTAATATATATTCATATTTTTTATGGCGAAGGCATAGTTTTGTTCTTTCAAATAAAAAACCCAATGGCGCCGAGCGTGAGGGAATGCTATACGTTTGGTGATTTTTCCTCCGACCAGGATAATAGATCCCATCGAAGCGGCTAATCCCATGCATACTGTTTGTATATCCGGTCGCACATATTGCATAGTATCATAAATAGCCATTCCGGGTATTACCCATCCGCCAGGAGAGTTTATAAACAAATATAAATCTTTGGTCTCGCTTTCTGCACTAAGATATAGCATAAGAGCGATAAGTTGATTTGAGATTGCGCTATCAACCATTTGGCCTAAAAAAAGTAATCTTTCTCGATAAAGTCGGTTGATTAGGATCAGATTCTATCCCTTAGGAACCGTACATGCATATTTTGATGCATACGGTTCAATAAAAATTTAGAAAAAAAAAAGATCAATGTGTAGATTCCAGCCCTCCTTTTTGTGATAGTAAGTCCTTTCTAACTTCTCTTCTAACGAAAGGGTCCTTTCTTTCATTGTTTAAGAAAGATGAGTTTTGATCCGTTTATCTATAAAATCTAAAAAAGAATTCATTAAACTTATCAAACTAACTTCTCATTGATGTATTCTTTCATCGGGATCCAATTTAATTAAAATCACGATGGCATTTTCTTGTTCCTGAATGGGCTTCTTAAATTCTCTTAGGTTTTGTGCTCTACTCCGAGTAAGGATCCGCCCCATTTTTATTTGCACATATAGGGCAAATTGCACCAATACCGCGTCTTTTTGCTCAAATTTTTTTTTTCAATTCCTTTCACGTCTTCCGTCAAATAGTTGACGCATTCGTCATATTATTTGATTGATTATGATTAGCAGTTTTAAATTGCCTGCTCTTTATTTTAAAATTTTAAAATAGAATATGCTACTAGAATATGCTATAACTAGAATATGCTATAACTATAAGTAGTAATCATGGATATCGTACTAATTGGTTGGGTTTTTCTCAACGGAGCCTAGCATACTTCATTTTATTGGTCCAAACAAAACAAGCCAACCATAAATTATTCTAATAAATTATTCTAATTGATAAGATACCTCCAAAGCATAGATCTATTTGCGTTTCATTATACTTCACGCTCCAAATTTTTGATGATTTAATCAATTTTTCTTGGGCGAAACAGAGGTTAATCCCGATCAGGGGAGGAAAACGGGGAAATCCCATATGGCCCAATATATCTGACAAGTCGCACTATATGTCAATCCAATTTTTATGGCCCCTCCCGGGAAGTTGAAAACGGACTTTTGGAACACCAATAGGCATGAAATGTAAAGACAAAAAGATTAAATACTTTATTTCACTTTGATGTGAAAGCGTAACAATGAATTTATTGTCTTAAGAATATTAATATTATATTAGCTTAAATTAGCTTAAAGATATTTAGTCTTACTTAATATTTAATATAATATATATTAATATATTAATTAAATTATAATTATATAGTTAATTACTATATAGTTATAGTTAATTATATTATAATAATTAATATTATTACAATTCTATTAATATTACAATGTATATAATATTTATATTTTTATTTATATTCCTATTTATTATTCTTCATATTTATTTAATTCATATTCATTTTTATTTAGTTAATATTTTGATTAATTTTTATTCACGGATTTGCTAAGTTCATAAATAACTAAAAAATAAATATAAATACAAGGAAGACAAAATGAATAAAACCAAACAAAATCTTACGAGCAAGCGCCTTGCATTATGAAAAAATCTCCACGCATTCGCTCTTATAAAATGGGGTTAACCCCCCATTGCGTATTGGTACTTATCGAGTATAGAATAGATCTGCTTCTCTTTGTTCCTACAAACAGAATTGTGACATTATGACTAAAATATTATAAAGAATAGAAAAAAAATTACTCCTTTCTACAAGATAATCCACCGAAAAGGGAGGGGCCATAACATTGTTTTTTCCAGTGCAATAAAGTTACATAGTGTCTATTTTTTGTTGATAAAGGGGTATTTTCATGGGTTTGCCTTGGTATCGTGTTCATACCGTCGTATTGAATGATCCCGGTCGTTTGCTGGCTGTACATATAATGCATACAGCTTTGGTTGCCGGTTGGGCCGGTTCGATGGCTCTATATGAATTAGCAGTTTTTGATCCCTCTGATCCCGTTCTTGATCCAATGTGGAGACAAGGCATGTTCGTTATACCCTTCATGACTCGTTTAGGAATAACCAATTCGTGGGGTGGTTGGAGTATCACGGGAGGAACTATAACTAATCCCGGTATTTGGAGTTATGAAGGTGTGGCTGGGGCGCATATTGTGTTTTCTGGCTTATGCTTCTTGGCAGCTATCTGGCATTGGGTGTATTGGGATCTAGAAATATTTTGTGATGAACGTACAGGAAAACCTTCTTTGGATTTGCCTAAGATTTTTGGAATTCATTTATTTCTCTCAGGGCTGGCTTGTTTTGGGTTTGGTGCTTTTCATGTAACTGGATTGTATGGTCCTGGAATATGGGTGTCGGATCCTTATGGCCTAACCGGAAAGGTACAAGCTGTAAATCCAGCGTGGGGTGTCGAGGGTTTTGATCCTTTTGTTCCGGGAGGAATAGCTTCTCATCATATTGCAGCGGGGACATTGGGCATATTGGCAGGCCTATTTCATCTTAGTGTTCGTCCGCCCCAACGTCTATACAAAGGATTACGTATGGGAAATATTGAAACTGTGCTTTCCAGTAGTATCGCGGCTGTCTTTTTTGCAGCTTTTGTTGTTGCTGGAACTATGTGGTATGGTTCAGCAACTACCCCGATTGAGTTATTTGGTCCCACTCGTTATCAATGGGATCAAGGATACTTCCAGCAAGAAATCTATCGAAGAGTTGGTGCTGGGTTAGCCGAAACTCAAAGTTTATCCGAAGCTTGGTCTAAAATTCCTGAAAAATTAGCTTTTTATGATTACATCGGTAATAACCCGGCAAAGGGTGGATTGTTCAGAGCAGGATCAATGGATAACGGAGATGGAATTGCTGTTGGGTGGTTAGGACATCCTATTTTTAGAGATAAAGAAGGACATGAACTTTTTGTACGTCGCATGCCCACTTTTTTTGAAACATTTCCGGTTGTTTTGGTAGACGGAGACGGAATTGTTAGAGCCGATGTTCCTTTTCGAAGGGCAGAATCCAAATATAGTGTCGAACAGGTGGGTGTAACGGTTGAGTTCTATGGGGGCGAACTAAATGGAGTCAGTTATAGCGATCCTGCTACTGTGAAAAAGTATGCTAGACGCGCTCAATTGGGTGAAATTTTTGAATTAGATCGTGCGACTTTGAAATCCGATGGTGTTTTTCGTAGCAGTCCAAGGGGTTGGTTTACTTTTGGCCATGCTTCATTTGCTTTGCTCTTTTTCTTCGGGCACATTTGGCATGGTGCTCGAACCTTGTTCAGAGATGTTTTTGCTGGTATTGATCCAGATTTAGATGCTCAAGTTGAATTTGGAGCATTCCAAAAACTTGGGGATCCAACTACAAGAAGACAGGTAGTCTGATACCATATTGATCTCTTACTTTTTGCCTCTATTTGATTTTTGTAATTTGAAATAGGATACTGAAGATTTCTTGATTTGAATCGCTGCTTTTTCTTTGACTCTTGCTCTTTGTTTTATTTGTATCCGGGAGACGCTCCTAAATAAACAGATATGGAAGCTATAATTGTAAACCACGATCGAATCTATGGAAGCTTTGGTTTATACATTTCTCTTAGTCTCGACTCTAGGAATAATTTTTTTCGCTATCTTTTTTCGAGAACCGCCTAAAGTTCCAACTAAAAAGTAAAAAGATGAAATGATTCTTTATTATCTTAATTGAAGTAAAGGGCCACCCAATATCGGGTGGCCCTTTACTTCAATTAGTCCCCGTGTTCCTCGAATGGATCTCTTAATTGTTGAGAGGGTTGCCCAAAAGCAGTATATAAGGCATACCCAGTAAAACTTACAAGTAAACCAGATATAGAGATGGCGACTAGGGTTGCTGTTTCCATTATTATATAATGTCATGATCCCAGTGGATCTATGATAAGATCATTTATTTAGAACGGAATGGTATACAAAGTCAACAGATCTCAATTAATACAAAATAGGATTTATGGGTACACAAAGCGTTGATGGTAGTTCTAAATCTGTTCCAAGACGAACTAATGTAGGGGGTTTATTGAAACCATTGAATTCGGAATATGGTAAAGTAGCTCCCGGGTGGGGAACTACTCCTTTAATGGGTGTCGCAATGGCTCTATTTGCGATATTCCTATCTATTATTTTGGAGATTTATAATTCTTCCGTTTTATTGGATGGAATCTCAATGAATTAGATTCACAAGAACTACTAAATCTTAGCTTTGCAATACAAAGTGAAGCGTTTGTGTCTCGGATTTTTTTAGTCTAGTCTATATTTGGTAGTTCGATCGTGGAATTTCTTTTTTTCTGTATTTCTGGAATATGAGTGTGCGACTTGTTATAATGGATCCTATTGATAGTACAGAGAACGGGTCTGTCATCTTGATAGAGATGGTTTTTTAGTCCGTCAGGTATTTATTATAGTATCTTATCTGGAGCACGGAAGATATGAAATAGATTATGAAGTATTCGAACTATGATTCAGACTTAATATTCAATCCCGTGACCGGACTTCAAAAAATTTCAAAGAGTTATAAGGTATAAATTGAAAGATTTTTCGTCTTTAAAATTTCTTTGTTTATGTTTATTTTGATCAAGGGAGAAACCTTTCTTTGGATTTATAGTCATTATATTTATTCATTGACATTGATAAGTGATGATACAACGGTTCTTAACTCAGGGAATCTTTGCTTTGTACTTAAATTGAGTTTAAAATGAAAGTTTTATTGAATCATCGTGGTTCTAAGATGAATCTGAGGTTTCTAATCGATTTATAGGATCTTAACAATAAAATTCCTATCAATCAATAATTAAAGAAGATAACAGTAAGGCTGCATTACATATTATATTCCATACAAATAAAAAATACTCAAAAAATAGGTAAATAGAAGATTCAAGAGGCCTCTAATGATCAATATCAAGAGATGAATGAGCCAACTTGATATTTTGGCATTATAACCACAAAAAGAAAAAGAGTTTTCGGATTTTTCTTTTTTTGTACGTCATCTTAGAGACTATTAACTATTAATTGAATCATAGGAGTAAGACGTTTCTATTTTTCTATTATATATATCCGTTTCAAT